GGATATCGAACTCCTTCTTGGATTCAAAAAATGTGGGAATAAAGAGTATTAACAGAAAATATTTAATCTTTCCTTGATGCGGCAATAAAGAGTCCTGACTTTCCTGAAAGCTTACTAAGGTGCGACGCCTGATTGTGAGTCTCATAGCCATACGAGAGCTTGGAATTACACCCTAGAAGGAGTTAGTCAAAGCCTTCCTTTCGCCCCCTTCATCTCATGCATCTGGGGAAGGAAGCGGAGCTGTTTAAGTAAGAGTTAGCGCCTATGGAAAAGAGATTTTAATCGCTTTGTGGCGGGATAAGCTGTGATCTTATTCCTAACTTGGGATATTAAGTAAAATAACATCACTCATTGGCAAAGCATGAATTAGCCTTCGAGTTGTGGCTTCTTGTTCATCTTTCACTATCTGACCTTTCATTTCAGGTTCTCTTCTCTTAGTCTTCCATGACCCATTCCTCTAGAAATGACTTTTTAATAACCTAATAAGAGATCTATTACGCGCATCATCGCAGAATCTATTTTATTGGAAGGAATTAGCTAACTAGCCTAGCTGACAAGGCATGGCATGAATGGCGGGATGCTAACTCGATTCGCCCTTGCCTCTACGGGATTACTACCTTATATAAAAAAATAGAAAGCACCAAAGGTAAGCAGTTCCCAGTCGAAAGATCAAATTATTCTTAGCAGTTAAACAAGTGAATGGACTTTTTTCCCCCTATCGGTTGACTGGGCTTCCCCAGTGTCATCATCGACCCGCTCCTGCACCATCTCATCCTTAGTGAATAAAAAAGGGTGCTTGTGCTTCTTAAGTAGCATTTACTTACCTTCTTCATCGAAGGCTTCCATTGATAGGGAACTGTTCTATCTAATGTGGCATTATCACGTGCGGCAAGTGTTTCTGCCTCATCCCCGCCCCGATGGCTATAGTCGAGCAGAAATGACTTATCTATTTAGTAGCTGAACCAAAGAGAAAGTAAGCCCCGTCTCACTACAGCCTTTCACTTTAACCGGGCATAGGCCCTCTTTCCTAATTCATCTACTGGTCTTATCTTACAAGCACCAGAATGAGAGAAGGACTTCCTGGCTTTACTTTCTCACATAAAAACTTCATTAGTATAGATCTGTAGCCCGTTCTGGGTCTTTAACCGAAACTGGGACTAGGCATGGAAAAGCTCGATCAACGTCCTTCTCTCCCGAGGTTATAAATGTGGAGGTACCTTTACCGTCACCTGCTAGCTCTGTCCGCCACGGGTTAGCGACATAAAGTGCGAATAAAGGTTCATCGGGGCATTTTCTTCAACAACTGAAGCCCTTATTATCCCCGCAGAGCCTCCAAAGGAAGTAAAGACTACAAGTCCCTATGGAAGTTCCTTGCCCACTTCTTGGCATCTGCCTTTATTATGTTTCATGTCCGCAAATCGTATTCATGTCCGACCCCCCTTCTCTGTTGGCGAATCGACTTCAGCTCCTGTACTTCTTTCTTTAGGGCCGTCTAAAAAGTCTTAAGTTCTTGAAATTCGGCTCCTTTTGAAGCGGAGAAAGGGTGAAAGCTTCTAATAAATTTTTTTAATAACTTACTTGGAAAATGAAACTCATGCCTTTCCTTAATCAGTTACTTGCCTCCTTCTGCTACTATTGATTCAATTCCAAAGATGGAGGAAGTGTTACCCAGCGTCGAAGTGAAGTTCCTTGTCTCAGCGTCCTCCTTCCTATTGGAAGGGCCCCATTACTTTGGCAAAGAAGGCCCTACCTCAGACATTCAATCAACCGGTTTAGACAAAAAGTAGGGCAAGTCATCAGGTATCGAACTAGGGCATCGTCTCTTGGGCTTTTGAATGGCTACCGCCTAATGTGTCATTTGACCTCAGTCATTCCAGGCAAAAGGATCCGTTCCTGGACTTAGGTTAGGGCAAGAAGGCTACGGTTAAAAACCACCGACATGTCAAGATCAAAATTCGAAAGGTAGATCATTTCCGTAACGCTTTCGCAGAAAGGTTCGGTCTTGAATCTATATCAATAGCAAACCAACCGAATCGCTGCCTTTAAGGGGGAGTACTGCTTATGGCTTTGTACAGGTAAAAGGCAGTATTCCACAATGTCATGGGGGCTAAGCTTGTCATAATGTACCGGAATTGGGTATTTCAGGGGATGGTGAGTCATCTAAGGGATTTGGCATTTGAACAAGAACCTTTGAGCATTTCCCAATCAATAGGAGTTTTATTTATGAGTCCAAATGAGCTCGTGAAAATAGTAACTCGTCTTTCCGCCCTGGTCCCGCGAAATAAGTAAGACTTCCAAAGTACAATGGAAATAGAATAGGTGCCAGTATCCATAGGCTTGTAGGTATGAGTTCGGATGTAGGCTGTTCTCTATGGCTAGAGAACAGTCGTCTCAGGAATCGTTTAGAGTGTTAGCAGATTTCCTTAGCGGGGAAGTCACTTGTCTCTTCGATTGACTTTCATTCAATATCCCATTCCCGCTGCATCGGCTGGTCAAAGATCACCCCAAAATTGATTCAAAAGCTGCGGTTGGCATGGCAGTGTGAGGTGCTCGTCGATCTCTCCGAACCGTTATACCCCAAGCCACGGCGAAACAGCCCAAGCGCAAGCAAGCTTGGCCGCCCAGCGTCCTCAAATCATTCAATGTCATCAGCTGAGAATGTAGATCAGTCATCAAGAAGTAAGGCCCAGAGAGCACACTGACATTCATTGCCATGTTCGATCTGAGTACAATCGAATTGCTAAGTTACAGCTACTCCTAGTGCGAATAAAAAGAAAGAAAAAAAAGGGACAACAGTGTGTTGTGGTCGCGTACCCTTTGCACAGTGTTCTCTTCTGACTTTTAGACCTCCACTCCCTCTGCCACCATTCAATAGGCTTGACTTTATAGCTTCTTCTTGCTTGAGCTGAGCACGTAAGCCAAGCCTTCACTTACTTATTCGTAGACTTTTCTGGAATCTCCATCTCCTCGTCGCACTTGTCAATCCGCCTTTCAAGAATATCTTGAATAAGAGATCCCTCCATAAAGAAAACCGATGGAACAACCACATCACCCTAATCATGAGGAAATGCGCTATGCTATAATATCGCCCAAAGAGCTTCGGCCTTAGCTTTTGCAAAGCTTCTTTTCCCTTTCCTTTTTGCACAACCTCTTCTGTTATAGAGTCCAATCGCGAGAGTCTAAACTTTGTTGCACTGGTCCGAGTTCGCCTGCCTTCGACTTAGTAGGTATGATGGGTGAACCGAACCGAGCCCCTATTAGATTAGACGGAGCTTCGTTGGCTGGAATAAAAGCGCAAGAAGTTGCTTTACAAAAGGAGTCCTTAGTATGTGTCAAAACCGTTATAGTACTACTACACCGAAGTCTCGTACTCGAACTGGCAAGAACGGCCCAGCTTGCTGGCTGACTATTACCTGCTTACTTACTGGCTGACTTGGCAGCTGCCTTGAAAGCCTATTCCGATGGCGAGCAGTTACGATGGCTCCTTCCTAAATAAGTTATCTAAAAGTAAGTCTTTATTTTTGTTTTCAACGATCTAGTGCTTGGTCCTTCACCTTTATGAGTAGGACTGACTCCCTTACATAGGTCTTATGTTCAGTACTTCGTATCAGGTTCTATCTATGGGACCTTAACGAGAATTTTTTTGTTCTTTCTGAAAAAACCTAAGAGGTCCGTGACTGACCCTGTGTTCAGCACATGAGTTAGCGTTACCGCGTATTTAGTGGAAGCAGATAGTTAGGGACTGACCTGGTACCACTTTGAGTGACTGCCCCGAAGTACTAGACCAGCTCCTGTTGAAGAATAAGGCTTTTGAGCTGCCTGAGCATTGAATTTTGAACACAGGCCAAACGAAGTCGTACTGAGGACCCTAAGTAGTACTGTCAAAAACATCGGTACGTACAACATCCCCTTTCAAATTGCTGGACCTTCACGAACTTGCTGGAAACGGAGTACCGTGCCGGCAGGATCCCTATAAAGAAAGCCGCACAGAAAGAGAAGACTACTTGGAATTCGGTGGGAATCCACAAAGACAGCGTAGGAGATATCGCCCATTATACTGCAATATGGTGAGCATAGCCATGTCTGATGAAAGAGCCACCTGCTGACCTGGTGTTGACGAACAAGTTCCGGAAGCATGCGAACAAGACTTGGGATCGCGGCTCGTACCAGTAAAGCCACAGAAATCAAAGAAGGCGCACGAAGGAAGGCAGTAGCACTAGCTTGAGAATTTGTTCCGAGGAATGCAAAATAGCTGGACCTCTTATTGAAGGGGGCTCTAACATCATTCTGTTATTTAACCCCAGATTAATGATTAATGAGTAGCACAGAAGGCCACTCGCGCCACAGAAGTGGTATATAAGTGGTTATCCTTAGCAGAGTGGTGGTACGACACTACTTATCATACCACAATGAAAATGACCCCATTTTAATTGAAGCCCTCTATCGCTATGCTCCAACACTTATACCTATGCCCCAGCCTGAAGGTTCCAATGTAGCCTCGGCAGAGAGTCATCTCAGGGAGCAGTCGACTGTCATACAGATTTCGAAGGACAGTCAAGGGCACAAGTTAGAATGAAGCAATATGAGGATCAACATAGAAGTGAGAGGGAATTTAAAGTTGGAGACTGGGTTTTCTTGCGATTCCAGCCCTATACTATAGGCTTTTCCATAGCTGCTAGACAAAAAGACCCAGCAAGCATCAGCTCTTCCTGAGAAGGATTCAATCCAGCCCCTGCGACTTCGTCTTCCGCTCATAAGTAAGCTCTTCTCCACGGCATATTTTTACTCTGATCTTCGCTTCCTTCATTTGGTTTCTGGTTCTTGGCTGAACCAGTAGGTTGGAAACCTTAAAAAAAATATGCTGCTTTTACGCTCAAATACAAATGAAATTCGTGCTCAGTTCAAGTCAGCAGGATCTATCTCTTATGCAAGGTTTATTGATGAAGGTTACCTATTATTGTAAATCTATATTTTTTATATAAAGTAAAAAAGGGCGCTCT